CATCTATTGTATTTTTCATGTAAATATGTGCAACAAGGCTTTATGGAAAAAGGGTGGTTCAACTCGATGTTGTCCAAAAAAAAGGAGTTAGAATACGGGTATGGGCTAAGTAAATCAATGGGCAGCCTTGGTTCTATTGAAAATACCAGTGTAAGTGAAGACCCGATTAGAAATGATATAGATAAAAACACTCTTAGTGGGAGTGATAGTGACAATTCTAGTTACAGTAATGTTGATCATTTAGTCGGCGTTAGAGACATTCATAATTTCGTACCTGATGATACTTTTTTAGTTAGGGATAATAATAGGGACAGTTATTTCATATGTTTTGATATTGAAAATCAAATTTTTGAGATTGACAATGCTCATTCTTTTCTAAGTGAACTAGAAAGCTCTTTTTCTAATTCTCGGAATTTTTGTTATCTAAATAGTGTATCTAATAGTGATGATCCCCACTATGATCCTTACATATATGATACTAAATATAGTTGGAATAAACACATTACTAGCTGTATTGACAGCTATTTTCGTTCTCAAATTTGTATTGATAGTTACATTTTAAGTGGTATTGTCAATTACAATGACAATTACATTTCTAGTTACATTTTTGATGAAAGCAGAAATAGTAGTGAAACCCAGAGTTCAAGTATAAAAACGAGTCCGGCTGGTAGTGAGTTAACTATAACAGAAACGGAAAATTCTAATGATCTAGATTTTACTCAAAAATATAGGCATTTATGGGTTCAATGCGAAAATTGTTATGGATTAAATTATAAGAAATTTTTGAAATCAAAAATGAATATTTGCGAACACTGTGGACATCATTTGAAAATGAGTAGTTCAGATAGAATAGAACTTTTGATTGATCCGGGTACTTGGGTTCCTATGGATGAAGATATGGTCTCTGTGGATACCATTGAATTTCCGTTGGAAGAGGAATCTTACAAAGAGCGTATTGATTCTTATCAAAGAAAAACAGGATTAACTGAGGCTGTTCAAACAGGCATAGGTCAACTAAACGGTATTCCCATAGCAATTGGGGTTATGGATTTTCAGTTTATGGGGGGTAGTATGGGTTCCGTAGTTGGCGAGAAGATCACTCGTTTGATCGAATATGCTACCAATCAGTTTTTGCCTCTTATTCTAGTGTGTGCTTCCGGAGGAGCACGCATGCAAGAAGGAAGTTTGAGCTTGATGCAAATGGCTAAAATAGCTTCCGCTTTATATGATTATCAATCAAAGAAAAAGTTATTCTATGTATCAATCCTTACATCGCCTACTACTGGTGGGGTGACAGCCAGTTTTGGTATGTTGGGCGATATCATTATTGCCGAACCCAATGCCTACATTGCATTTGCGGGTAAAAGAGTAATTGAACAAACATTGAATACGACAGTACCTGAGGGCTCACAAACGGCTGAATATTTATTCCATAAGGGCCAATTCGACCTAATCGTACCACGTAATCTTTTAAAAGACGTTCTGAGTGAGTTATTTCAGCTCCACGCTTTCTTTTCTCTGAATCAAAATTCAATCAAGCGGATCCTTAATAAAAAAAATATATTAATTAATCAAAATATAAATTATTATTTTTTTTTTATAAAACGAGTAGTTATTTAGTTTATAGAAATCAAAGCCAAAATCCATTCTACGGATTTTGGCTTGGTAGCATTTGATGACATAAGATTTAATTGTAAAAATAATTATGCGGATCATTTTTTTTTTACCGACATTCCCGATTACTAATCAGTAAAAACCTCTATCAAAAAAAAAAGAATGCATTCCTTCTTCCGCTAAATTAAAATTAGGCAAGGAGAATAAAGCGAATTTCGCGTTCTCTTCTTATGTGTATATAATTAAAATATAGAAAATTTAAAAGTGAAAAGTACAGAATCTTGCATCTTTCGATATTTTTTTAGAATCCCCAGTTTTACTAAGACTCCCTATTCCCGGATCGGATTGTAACAAATTTTTCAGGAAGTTGTAAGAAACTCTTTCTTTATTTTATTCCATTTTATGAAATTCAAATTATAAGACAAAAACAAGATAATAAAAAAGGCGATTATCATATATATATATATTTCATGTAGAAAGATGAAAAATCATATTTATTTAGTTCGACATTCCTTGCACTTATTTTATTATATTTATATATTTTTTATTATATCACATATACTCACTTAGATATGCTTAGTATAATTCTATATGAATTATAAATAATGATTATAAGATACCTTTATAACAATATAAATAACAATATAACAATAACAGGTAAAAATAGTAAATCCAGGTATCCATTTTATGACAAATTTACCCTCTTTTTTTGTGCCTTTCGTGGGCCTAATATTGCCGGCAATTGCGATGGCTTCTTTATCTCTTCATATTCAAAAAAACAAGATTTTTTAGATATCGATATGATGGGGCTAAATCTCATCTATTTTGTTTTTTTTTTTCAAGATTTAGACTTAGACCATAACACAGATATCTATTTCTTAGAATAAAATATGTGATGTGGTTTCCCCCGAACATAAAGAAACTATTATTGTTATTCGTGTGTAAACATGATATATGAGTAAATAAATTATAGCTATTTGCAACGAAATCAAATCGGGATCGGGGCGAATGCCTTAAATGTAAAGTGAATATATCTATATGTATGTGGATATCTATAGGAAATCATGCGAAATGGATATTATTATTTTATATCTAACCAATTCGATGAATTACTCCTAAAATAAAAGTTCACATCAGAATAGTGCTAGTTGATGAGAGTTATTTCGGAAACACACAAAAAGTCAAATTAATTTGGGTTATTCTCTCAATTTCAATAAAATGCAACTAGATCTAGTATGAATTGGCGATCAGAACATATATGGATAGAACTTATAGCGGGGTCTCGAAAAACAAGTAATTTCTGCTGGGCCTTTATCCTTTTTTTAGGTTCATTAGGGTTTTTATTAGTTGGAATTTCCAGTTATCTTGGTAGAAATTTGATATCTTTATTTCCGCCTACGCAAATCATTTTTTTTCCACAGGGGATCGTGATGTCTTTCTACGGAATTGCGGGTCTCTTTATTAGCTCTTATTTGTGGTGCACAATTTCGTGGAATGTAGGTAGTGGTTATGATCGGTTCGATAGAAAAGAAGGAATAGTGTGTATTTTTCGTTGGGGATTTCCTGGAAAAAATCGTCGCATCTTCCTCCAATTCTTTATGAAAGATGTCCAGTCCATCAGAATAGAAGTGAAAGAGGGTATTTATGCTCGTCGTGTCCTTTATATGGAAATCAGAGGCCATGGCGCTATTCCTTTGACTCGTACTGATGAGAATTTGACTCCACGAGAACTTGAGCAAAAAGCTGCTGAATTGGCTTATTTCTTGCGTGTACCAATTGAAGTATTTTAAAAAATGAATTGAAACTGAAATGAAAAGAATGAATGCTTTTTTTCTTTTCAATAGAGAGATTATATCTTGTAGATTCTCTTTTTTTTTGTTTTGTCAATCAATTTTTCTTTTTATCCCTTTTTGTACTTCTTAATTACCAAACGATTGGGATGCTTATAACGATAGCTTTTTTGTCTTGTTTTGGTAGTCATTTTTTTTATCAGAATCACAATATTCTTCAGAAAATTCTCTCAATTATTCCCGGACTATGCGTCGTTTTTTTTTTTTTTCAAAAAATTGGATATTTTGATAGAAAGAGAGTTCTTTCGTTTCAAAATCTGAATAATATTTGTTACTTGAAGGGGCTCTTTCATGCATTTCTTTATTGAAAGGGGTCACTCTCTTCGAATTTTAGCAAGTGATAGATTTGGAAACAATCTCTTTATTCGAAGTGGATTCTTTTTTATTCCATTTCTGTATTATTTATAAATTCAAGTACTAACCGCTGAATCATACACAAAAAAAGCGGGGAATAGATTCGTGGGCTCGATAACTTGTAATAGAACTGATCCTTGATAGGAATATTAGTTAGTATCGTATAGCGTCAACGAATGGGGTGAGTTCATTAAAAATTCAAAGACGGAAAAATGGCAAAAAAGAAAGCATTCATTCCCCTTCTATATCTTGCATCTATAGTATTTTTGCCCTGGTGGATCTCTCTCTCATTTACTAAAAGTCTGGAATCTTGGGTTACTAATTGGTGGGATACTAGGCAATCCGAAATTTTTTTGAATGATATTCAAGAAAAGAGTATTCTAAAAAAATTCATAGAATTAGAGGAACTCTTACTCTTGGACGAAATGATAAAGGAATACCCGGGAACACATCTAGAAAAGCTTCGTATCGGAATCTACAACGAAACGATCCAATTGATCAAGATGCACAATGAAGATTGTATCCATACGATTTTGCACTTCTCGACAAATATGATCTGTTTCGTTATTCTAAGTGGTTATTCTATGCTAGGTAATGAAGAACTTGTTATTCTTAACTATTGGGTTCAAGAATTTCTATATAACTTAAGCGACACAATCAAAGCCTTTTCCATTCTTTTAGTAACTGATTTATGTATAGGATTCCATTCGCCCCACGGTTGGGAACTAATGATTGGATCTGTCTACAAAGATTTTGGATTTGCTCATAATGATCAAATTATATCCGGTCTTGTTTCTACCTTTCCGGTCATTCTAGATACAATTTTAAAATATTTGATTTTCCGTTATTTAAATCGTGTATCTCCCTCACTTGTAGTGATTTATCATTCAATGAATGACTGAAAAATGATTCACTGATCCAATTAGAATGGTTGGTTGTTACTTTGTACATAAGCAAAACATTCAAAACTGTACTTATTCTTTTTACTCATACAAGGGATTCGATTCCTCCTATATTCTATTCCATTACAATAAAATTCTTTTAGTACATAGCAGAATCATAGATAGGGAACTATACTAGACTAAGAACCCACCTAATTTTATTGTATAAATTTTCGATACCAATGATTGGACCATGCAAACTATAAATACCCTTTTTTCTTGGATAAAGGAAGAGATTACT